TATATCGATAAAATATCCACCTTCTCTATATTACCATAGTGGTAGAAAGAGTACCATGCCGTATCTATACTTCAAACAGTTTGCTTTAACCATGTTAAAAAAGGTCCCACACTATTGGTTGATAGAGAATCAAAGGGGATTTACCCAAGAATAACGAAATGCTATGGTTCTTACATATAATTCCTGAATTTCTTTTTATTCAGAAGTAATTCGCGGGATCTTGCACCCTTTTTCTTAGTTAGAACAGAAAAAGGTACAGCTGGTTGGATCCAACCGATTCTTGAAATAAACAACTCGCACACACTCCCTTTCCAAAAAAGATCAATACACCAATCACTACACTTAGATTTATTGGATTTGTTGCTAAAATATCGGTATTAACCCCGAAACTCCCGGCAGATGGCCAGTGGCCCAAAGAAACGAAAGAATCGGTTACATTTTTCATATGATCTCCTCTTATATAGACTAAAAAACCAAACAGAGTTATTTTTTTATTACCTCTTTTTCTTCTTTTATTCTATCTATATTCTATTTGTTTATTTCCTATTTTCAAATCAAGTTAAATTAAAGAATATTCAAATTATAAACTACGAACTGCTCTTTTTGTTACAACACTTCCCCCAAATGGTTTCCTTGGACTACGGGAAGAAAGCGAGTTGGTATGCTAATTCCTCACCCGCAAATCAGCCCTTCCCGTAGGTTATTTTCTCAAAAAATACGTAATTGATTGTAGGAGTTTAATTTGGATATAATTCGAAAAAGCAAACGACAAGTCCAAGCCAATAAAATATGAAAAAATAAAAAATTTTCATATTTCTAAGATTAAACAAAAGGATTCGCAAATAAAAGTGCTAATGCTACAACCAGTCCATAAATTGTTAAAGCTTCCATAAACGCTAGACTAAGCAATAGAGTGCCTCGTATTTTTCCCTCAGCTTCAGGCTGTCTCGCGATACCCTCTACAGCTTGACCCGCGGCAGTTCCTTGACCAACTCCAGGTCCAATAGAAGCAAGTCCTACAGCCAATCCAGCAGCAATAACAGAAGCGGCAGAAATCAGTGGATTCATGATAAGTTCCTCATACCAAAAAAAAGAAATGGTTAATGATACAATCAACCAATGAATTATGACTTAATTATTCCGTCGCTAGGATTCATCCAGTCGAAGTAACTAATAAGAACTTCGAGTTGAAGTAATATAATTATATTATTGAATCATCAGAACTACTTATATTTATCTTTTTTTGTTTCTATTCGCAGAGTCCTGAACCCATACGACTTCTGCTCTTCCATTTCTTGGTTCCGAACTGTTATTTGTATTATTCCACCCTTTCTTGATTTCATCTGTTTATTAATTCAATTCACAGTCATAATGAAACAGAAGACTTTTATTGACTATTGAAATCCCTATCTTCTCCAATTTCACAGTAATATAGCAAATGAAATTAGTTCATATATATCTAATATCACAACGTGTTTTTGTTCTATAACGTAAACAAACCAGTCATTCATCTTAAATTGAATTGGATTCATTAATTAAGTGTCGAAATAACTACAAAAGTTGACTTATAGCCATTCAATATTACCTACCCCAATCAATTACATTACATATACCTGGTTCTAAACCTACCTAACCAAAATTTTGATGAATTTTCGTAAATTCTTTTCTCCCTTTCCTTTTCTTTATCTTCCCACGGATACAAGCGAAATGGAAAAATGGATTAAGCAAATTATTACATAGAAATCAAATTATTTTATTGATCTAAGTTCATGCAATTTATTATTTATAATAATTTTCTTTTGGTCAATTCTTGAACAAAAGCAACTGAAACCAGAATTGTTCCGCCCTTTTATTTAATCACACCACATATCATAAACATATACTACAAGAATTCTTATGCAAAATTCAAACTATTCAATAATTTTATTATTATTTGAATAATTTGACACAGGCTTACCAACATAAAACGAATACTCAAGAGGGTGAAATTAAACAGACGGAAGTTTAGGAAAAAGATCCTTTAGATCTCTTTCCTTTCTTTTTACAAGTCTCTAATATCGTAATTTTCTATTACTCTAGGTTGTATCTAGCCCAAATTGTAGTATATTTCCGAAGTAAATACTATCTTGAGCCGCGCATATGGGCTAAGCTAAAAAAAGACTATTTCAATGATGGCCCTCCATGGATTCACCTATATACGCCGCAGCTAAAGTTGCAAAAATAAGAGCTTGAATACCACTTGTAAATAATCCAAGGAACATGACAGGTATAGGAACCACTGAAGGTACTAAAGAAACAAGAACAACAACGACTAATTCATCAGCTAAGATATTCCCGAAAAGTCGAAAACTAAGTGATAAGGGCTTTGTGAAATCTTCTAAGATGTTGATTGGTAAAAGGATTGGAGTTGGCTGAATATATTTCCCGAAATAACTTAATCCCTTTTTGCTAAGACCCGCATAGAAATATGCCACTGACGTAAGTAAAGCCAAAGCTACAGTAGTATTTATATCATTCGTGGGTGCGGCTAACTCTCCATGCGGTAATTGTATTATTTTCCAAGGTAAAAGAGCTCCTGACCAATTAGAAACAAAAATAAATAGAAACATAGTTCCAATAAAAGGAACCCAAGGACCGTACTCTTCGCCAATTTGAGTTTTACTTACATCTCGAATAAATTCAAGAACATATTCGAAGAAATTCTGCCCGCCAGTCGGAATAGTTTGTGGGTTACGAACAGCTATAGCGGCTGAACCTAATAAGATAGCAATTACAACCCAAGAAGTAATAAGTACTTGACCGTGGACCTGGAAACCCCCTATTTGCCAATAGAAATGTTGGCCTACTTCCACACCGGATATATCGTATAACCCCTTTAGTGTGTTGATGGAACATGATAGAACGTTCATATTGCCCTCTAAAAAAATCAATTAAACAAAATTTTTTTGATTCAACCACCTCTTTACCTACTTGAATCGGATATTTTGAATACTAACTAATTACATAATATCCCCATTTTATTTCTTTAGAATTAAGAAAAAAGAGTAAGCTATTCCCGAAATCTATGGGACTTCCGAAGTAAGTTATTTATCTTATTATTAATCAAGGATTTCTTATATAGCTAGAACGCCCTTCACAAATTGCGAATACTAATTTGTTAAGAATTAATCGGATTGAAGATATAGCGTCATCATTTGCTGGAATCGAAATATCTGCGATATCGGGGTCACAATTTGTATCGATTAAACAAATTGTTGGAATTCCCAAAGTGATACACTCTCGCAAGGCCGTATATTCTTCGTGCTGATCGACGATGATTACAATATCGGGTAACCCTGTCATATATTTAATTCCGCCCAGATATGTTTGCAAGCGAGATAATTGTCTTTTCCGCATAGCTTCATCTCTTTTCGGAAGACGGTTGAATTTCCCCGTTTTTTGTTCCATTCTTAAGTCCCGGAACTTATAAAGCCTGGTTTCAGTAGTGGACCAATTCGTTAACATACCGCCAAGCCATTTTTTATTAACATAATGACACCGGGCCCTTATTGCAGCCCACGCTACTGAATCAGCTGCTTTATTTTTGGTACCAACAATTAAGAATTGTTTTCCCCTACTTGCCACATCAAAAACCAAATCACAAGCTTCTGATAAAAAACGGGCAGTTTTAGTAAGATTTATAATATGAATACCTTTACGCTTTGCAGAAATATAAGGTGCCATTTTTGGATTCCATTTCCTAGTACCATGGCCGAAATGAACTCCTGCCTCCATCATCTCTTCCAAACGGATGTTCCAATATCTTCTTGTCATTTCTCCCCACACCCTCTATTCTTCTTTTTTTTTTTTCAAAAAAAGAAAGAGGGAACCCTGAACTGAAATAAATAATTGTTCCGACGGAACTTTCTCTTCTACCGTAGTAGGCCATAGATAGACAACCAAAACTTTTTATTCATTATTATCTTTTCATTATTTTTTTGATTACCAAATAAATTATTAATATAGTAATAATAAATAATAAAGATAGTGAAAAGGATGAATCCGCTCTTAGGAGTCATTTTAAAGATTAAATCCTATAAATGATTGTTTTAGTGATGGAAATTCTTTGATAAGGGACGAATCCAATAATTTTCTGTGGTGGAACAAAACATCTCGCATTTCCCCCCCGAATAGATTCTTTTTTTTTGTTTCCAAAGGAATGTTGTTATGTTGTTTTGAAGTTGAAGGGTATACTAATCCTTTGAATCCGGTACCAACAGGTACCATCCCCCCCAAAACAACGTTCTCTTTCAGACCCTTCAACCAATCAATACGGCCCCGGAGAGCCGCCCTTGCTAAAACCCGAGTAGTTTCTTGAAAACTCGCCTCAGATATGAAACTTTGAGTATTGAGCGATGCTCTTGTTATTCCCAATAAGATGGCTCGGTAACAGATCGCTTCTTCTAAAGCGCGCCCCATTCGTTCCGCTCGTAACAATCCAATGAGTTCTCCGGGTAAAAAAACATTAGACATTCCATCTTCTGAAACCAAAACCTTTGATGTTATTTGACGTACAATAATTTCTATATGCCTATTGTGAATCCGCACCCCCTGGGATCGATAAACTTTTTGTATCTTATTAACCAAAGAGATACGGCTTTGCACTATAGTTAGTTCAGCACCAATCAAAAATCCCCAGGGAATTCCAAGAATTCTTGTTATACATTCGTTCCAAACCGCAATCCTTTTTTCTAGATTCATCGATATTGAATCGATCGAACGCATTTCTAATACCTGTTCCACTTTTGGAAGACCCTGCGTTATATCACCAGATCTCGATTTTTCATAAAAAAATGTAACTAAAGTTTCTCCTTTGTAAAGGATTTCCCCATAATGGCCATGAACAGTTGCTCCCGGGGTGGCCAAAAAAGGCTTTGCGGATCGTATTACTATAGAGTCAAGTTGAACAAGTATAACTTGACCCGATTTTAGGCGGGGTCTTTTTTTGGCTATACATACAT